AATAAGAAAAGTTACGTCATTGAGTGACAAATGGGAAATTTATAGAAAGTTACAATCCCCACCGCGGAATAGTGCCCCCACACGTCTTCGTCGACGTTGTTTTGCGACCGGCAGACCGAGAGCTAACTATCGAGACTTTGGACTTTCCGGGCATAGACTTTGTGAAATGGTTCATACATGTTTGTTGCCAGGAGCAACAAGATCAAGTTGGTAAACATTAACTCTTGAATTCTATTCTATGGTCGGTGATCATAGAGTTCCCCTTTACCATTCGGTATAAATGGGCTATTCTATTTATACAGATATGGTAAAGGGACATATTAAACCTTTGTTTGTATATTACTATTAGTTTTAAGTTCTTCTCTTCAGCGCGGGGTAGAGCAGTTTGGTAGCTCGCAAGGCTCATAACCTTGAGGTCACGGGTTCAAATCCTGTCTCCGCAATATCTTGTTTATCAAACAATTTTCAGGTTGACTCACTATTAATTAATTGACGTTTTTGGAGTTGGTAGTAAAAGGAAAAGGGGGAATAGAATTACTCCGCGATCGCGGATAAGTATACTCAATCCCTTGGCATATACCCTTTATCATAATCATATCATATTTTTTGAATATTTTTGTTTATCATATTGAAGTTTAGTTTTAATTAGTTTTAATCAAACTATTTTATTTTTATCTTGGGCGGATAGCGGGAATCGAACCCGCATCTTCTCCTTGGCAAAGAGAAATTTTACCATTCGACCATATCCGCATTTTTTCATTTGTGATACATACTCTATCCATACAATATTACTATATATCTTATATATCCGGTTATTTATTATTAAATAAATTAGTAATTTTTGTTTTTTTTCAAGAAGTTTGTACTAACCTTGACCCCCCCTCTAATTTTTAGTACAGATTCGGGGGGTCTTTTCGCTTTTGGATCTGGGACGAATAGGTTCAAGAGATAAGAGAATTAAGGATACCAACTAGAAAGACTAAACCAACCCATAATGATGTACCGGAAAATATAACATTTTTGTTACTCAACCAACCATCAGGAGAAGCAAATACAACAGGCACGCTAATCAATAAGATTGATGAAATGGTAATTAATGCAAAAACAGCCAATTGAAAAGCAAGAGTCATGCTTTTATTCCTCCAAGCTACCAACAAATGAACTATACCATTTGATCCCTCTATTAGTCACAAAATAATACACCGTTGAGGGATCTTACTTTCTCATGAATCCATTGATTCTATATGACTTATGACTAATCTTTTACCACTTTCTTCGTACACGGGGTCGAGGGAGTGGGTGGATTTTTTGTTTATTTCACAACCCAGCTGGAGCATATACACGGATATATGGATCCGCCGGTCCCGAGGTCGTTCTATAGATAGTAGTGGTATTCACCCCTATGGCCGTGGTCTATTTAGAGGAATAAAATAAAGAAAGTCTTTCGGAGAGATGGCTGAGTGGTTGATAGCCCCGGTCTTGAAAACCGGTATAGTTTTGAACAAAGAACTATCGAGGGTTCGAATCCCTCTCTCTCCCTTTTGTTCATTGAATTGAATGGATTTTTTTTTATTTAGCGGTTATGCCCGTACTGTTATGATAAAGAAGGGGGATTGACTCGGTGGAATAGCCGAGTCAATCCAAAAAAAATAGATTATATAAATGAGGCGAAAAAAAAAAGAAAACTGATTTTAATTAATTTGAATTAAATTTAAAAAGAGTTGTAAGTATGCCCCGATCCCAAGATGTATGATCAAATGAAAGGCATTCCTATTTCAAGTATTGGATCTCCTGTCTTATCTCAATTCAGAGGAGTCATGGAAAGAACAGGTTCAAAATCACGATCAATTCCTTTTTCAAATCCTGCTGCAGCTGCACGAGCTCTTCCCGCGTGCCATAAATGACCTACGAAGAAGAAAAATCCTAGAACAAAATGAGAGGTAGCTAACCAACTTCTTGGAGAGACATAATTGACTGCATTGATCTCAGTAGCTACGCCACCCACGGAATTTAAAGAACCTAAAGGAGCGTGAGTCATATATTCTGCGGAACGCCGCTCTTGCCAGGGTTGTATATCTTTTTTCAACCTACTCAAGTCCAATCCATTTGGACCCCTTAGAGGTTCTAACCAGGGAGCACGCAGGTCCCAAAAACGCATCGTTTCTCCTCCAAAAATTACTTCTCCAGTTGGGGAACGCATTAGATATTTACCTAAACCAGTAGGCCCTTGAGCGGATCCCACATTAGCCCCAAGACGCTGGTCTCGAACGAGAAAAGTAAATGCTTGAGCTTGAGAAGCTTCTGGTCCAGTGGGTCCGTAAAACTCACTAGGATAAGCGGTATTATTGAACCAGACAAAACAACAAGCAATGAAACCAAAGACGGCTAAAGCCCCTAAACTATAAGATAAGTAAGCTTCTCCAGACCATACCAGTGCGCGTCGAGCCCACGCGAAGGGTTTAGTTAAGATATGCCAAATTCCGCCAAGTATACAAATAGA